TTATTTATTCAATAAATTTGATTGATTGATGCGAGTTGATTTTCTGTTACGATAGATCGAAGAAACAATAGCTGGTCCAATAGCTGCTTCGGCGGCTGCAATAGCCATAACAAAGATCGAGAAAACGTCTCCCTTTAATTGGCGACTATCAAATAAATCAGAAAATGTTACGAGATTCATATTAACAGCATTAAGTATAAGTTCAAGACACATAAGTGCTCTAACCATGTTTCGACTTGTGATCAATCCATAGATACCAATAGAAAATAAATAGGCACTCAAAACAAGTACATGCTCGAGCATCATTGACCAACTCCTCGTCAATCTCGATTCATTTCAATATAAACAACAATTCAACTGATTCGATTAATTAAATTAGAAGATTCTACTGAATAGAATTCAATTATCAATCCATATAATATATATAAGAAATACAGTACCAAAAAAGACACTGAAATGGGTCGTCGAACTAACAAAAACTTTTCAATATGTCTCATGAACAATATTCCAATTTAGGGTGGACAGATGCGATAACAATTACACGGAGGAAGACCTTATTTGCTTTATTTTATTTGGTTGGTTTGTTATTTACAATTCTAAGTATCTATTCCCGGCGAGCCATAGCAATTGCGCCCACTAAGGAAACTAAAAGGATTATAGAAATAAGTTCAAATGGAAGATAAAAATCTGTTGATAAATGAATCCCAATCTGTTGAACATTACTTGTCAGGTCCTGCTCTATGATCTGGTTTGATCTTGTAGTCCAAATAATCCCGTACCATGACGTGTTGGGGATAGTAGCAATTAGTGAAAAAAAAATACTTGTACAAACTAGCGAAGTGAATCCATCTCCGACAGTCCAAAAATGCAAATCATTGTAATATTCTGAACCATTCATAAACATCACAGCAAATAAGATTAAGACATTTATGGCTCCCACGTAAATAAGTAGCTGCGCAGCAGCTACAAAATAAGAGTTCGATAGAATATAAAATAAAGATATACAAACAAGAACCAATCCCAACGAAAAGGCAGAATAAATTGGATTGGTAAGTAATACCACTCCTAGACCTCCTACTATAAGACCTGATCCCAGAGATACTAAAAGAATATCATGTATTGGCGCAGGTAAATCCATTATGTGTTAAATAAGCGATAAATAAGTCAAAATATCTCATGATCTTACTGGTCGGGAAAAAGTAGGTTACCCTTTTTTTATATCTAATAGTTCTTACCCCAGCGTGGTGTGGGTTTATGTAGATAGAGTTAATCAATTGAACGGGCCAATCTTGCTTTTGTCTTTAGTCGAAAGAGAGTTCGTAATTTCATATTTTTAATTAAACAAATAAGGTCTATGGCTATAATGGCTATATATATATTTATATATTCCAAAAGTAGTTATAATCCTCACAAATCTAGTTATTATTTGTCTGACATGAAAGAAACTTACCTACTTTCGATCAAAACTTAGTCTTATTTTTAATTTAATTGGTAATCGTTCTTGAATCAAGGGGTTTATCCATAGATATTTTTATTTGAGTTGAGTTCATAATTGTTCGAACTGTGTAATCTCCAATTACAGACATTGGTAACCGACCCAAAGCAATTTGATTATAATTTAATTCGTGACGATCGTAGGTGGAAAGTTCATATTCTTCAGTCATTGATAAACAGTTTGTGGGGCAATACTCCACGCAATTACCACAAAATATACAGATTCCGAAATCAATACTATAATTAAGCAATCGTTTCTTTCTAATATCTGTTTCTAATCGCCAATCAACAACAGGTAGATCTATCGGACATACGCGAACACATACTTCACAAGCAATGCATTTATCAAATTCAAAGTGGATTCGACCACGGAAACGTTCTGATGTGATCGATTTTTCATAAGGATATTGAATAGTTACAGGTAAACGATTTGCGTGAGATAAGGTAATCATGAAACTTTGACCAATGTATCTTGCAGCTCGTACTGTCTGTTGACCATAATTCATGAACCCAGTCACCATAGGAAACATATATCGTGAATATCCATGAATAATTTGATGTTTCTTTCTCTTGCTTGAGAGAGGATAAGAATCTGGAATATCCTATTCTGTTACAGCGAAACAAGTTGGGAAGAAGTTGTCAATAATAGATTACCGAGAGCAATAGGTAAAAGAGATTTCCACCCAAGATTTAATAGTTGATCCATTCTCAGCCTAGGTAAAGTCCATCTTGTTGAGATAGGAATGAACAGGAACAAATAAGCTTTAGCTAATGTAATGAGGAGACTAATTGTTGTTCCAAAGACTTCACTAGTTTGATTTATTTCGAAAAGTTCAGTAATTGGTATATATGGAATAGGAAGATTCCACCCTCCCAAGTACAGAACTGTTACGAATAATGAAGAAACTAGTAAATTTAGGTAAGAAGCAACATAAAATAAACCAAATTTGATACCTGAATATTCAGTTTGATAACCTGCTACTAATTCCTCCTCGGCTTCCGGTAAATCAAAGGGCAATCTCTCACATTCTGCTAGCGAAGAAATTATAAAAACTATAAACCCTATAGGTTGACGCCAAAGATTCCACCCCCAAAAACCATATTTTGACTGCGCCTCAACTATATCAACCGTACTTGAACTGTTAGATAATCATAGTCGATGATAACATCACTGTTCCCATCTCTATTCCAGAACCGTACATGAGACCTCAGCTTCATACGGCTCCTCAATGGCCACGAATAAATCTAAGGTATGCTTCGGTATTACATCGGCATACCATAGGAAAAAAGAAAGATGAATCAAAATGCTCATAAGTGAACTAGACCAGTGGGATTCTGTCCGCGATAAGATAATAACAAATAAAAAGTACACTTCTGAATCCATCTCATCCTTTATCCTTTTTGCTTAGTTTCTTGTTCAGTAATAACTCGATCTTTCCATAAGATACAATAAATAGTCAATCCATTTTTCCTTCCTGTTCTTCTCTTCTTTCTCAGAAGGACTATACTATATAAATAAAGGATTACTTCGTTCCTGATAGTTATTTTTCAATAAGTGGATAGGAGCTATACTCTGGATCGGGATCACGAGGAAGTACTTTTTGATCATTTCTACCAACTTCAAGCCCTCATTATGACTCCTTTTATGTAATGTAAAAATATCCGTTTGGATACGTTACATTATCTCCATTACTAATCTTTTGTGTACCTTGGTGTTCCTAACCGTCCACTCAGTTTTGGTTGATCCTCGGTATGGTAATAAATACAAGAGTAAAAATTCCATACAGTTGATCTTTTGCGCCCGCTTCAAGTCCTGATGGCTAATCGATACTTGGGGTAAAAAGCTTCCACTGCTTATGTTTAGCTCCACTTTACTCTCGTACATAGGTAATGAGACTCGATCTTCTTACTGCGAATTCATAAGCAGTTTTGTTTCACTCATATAACTATCTGGTTTAGTTCATAGATCCCAGTGATGAATAAAAAAGAGTTCCATCTATATATTCAATCAACTTCTTTCCTAGAAAAAGCAAAGAAAGAGGTAGGAGTGCGTATTCCAACGAATCACACGTAGAGATATTGATAACACACATGGAGTTAACGGTATTTCATAACTTATAGATTGAGCAGCAGCTCGTAAACCACCTGAAAAGGAATATTTATTATTTGATCCATATCCAGACATAAGAAGTCCGATAGGGGCAATACTTGAAATAGCGATCCATAGAGAAACACCTATACTGAGATCGGTTAGTACAAGGTGATGGCCAAAGGGAATTACTGAATAACTCAGTAGAATTGATACGACCGCTACGGATGGGCCGACACTAAATAAACTAATATCTCCTCTAGATGGAAGAAGATCTTCTTTGAAAAGTAGTTTGACCCCATCCGCTAGAGCTTGAAGAATGCCCAAGGGCCCGGCATACTCAGGACCAATTCGTCGTTGTATCCCTGCGGATATTTTTCTTTCTAGCCACACAATTACTAATACCCCTATTGTGATTCCCAATACAAGAGTAAAAATAGGTACAAGTAACCATATGAGCCCATAGACCTCTTTTGAGGATTCCGATCTGAAAAAAGAATTGATAGCTTGTGCTTCTTCAATTATCATTTCAACGATCAACTTCTCCCATAATGATATCTATACTACCTAGTATTGTCATAATATCAGCCAATTTCATTCTTTTAACTAGCTGAGGAAGAATTTGCAAATTGATGAAACCGGGTGGACGGATTTTCCATCTCCAAGGAAAAACACTATTATCTCCTATCAGAAAAATACCTAATTCTCCCTTTGGGGCTTCTACTCTCACATAAAGTTCTTGTTTTGACAATTCAAAACTGGGAGAAGGCTTTTTACTAATGAATCGATATTCAAAGTCGTTCAATTCTGAATCTTTTGTTCCAGCGAAGCGTCGGAATTCTAAATTTTCATAAGGGCCCCCCGGAATTCCTTCTAGAGCCTGTTGAATAATTTTTATGGATTCCGTCATTTCGCCAATTCTTACTAAATAACGAGCTAATGAGTCTCCTTCTTTTTGCCATTGGACTTCCCAATCGAATTCATCATAACACTCATACCGATCGACTTTACGAAGGTCCCATTGGATTCCGGAAGCTCGTAGCATTGGTCCTGATAAACCCCAATTTATGGCTTCCTCTCCCCCAATAAAACCTACCCCTTCAACTCGTTCCAAAAAGATGGGATTGCGCGTAATAAGCTTTTCATATTCAACAACTCCCGTTAAAAAATAATCGCAGAAATCTAAACATTTATCTATCCAGCCATGAGGTAAATCAGCAGCTACCCCCCCGATACGGAAATAATTATGCATCATTCGCATACCTGTGGCAGCTTCGAATAGATCATATAACAATTCCCTCTCTCTGAAAATATAGAAGAAAGGAGTCTGTGCACCGATATCGGCCATAAAAGGTCCAAGCCATAACAAATGCGAAGCTATACGACTCAACTCCAGCATAATTACCCTAATATAGCTGGCTCTTTTAGGTACTTGAATATTTCCCAATTCCTCAGGTGCATTAACGGTTATTGCCTCCGTGAACATAGTAGCTAAATAATCCCAACGTGTCACATAAGGTAGATATTGTATAATTGTTCGGTTTTCCGCAATTTTTTCCATTCCTCTGTGTAAATAACCCAATATGGGTTCACAGTCGATAACATCTTCGCCATCTAGAGTAACAATGAGTCGAAGAACACCATGCATTGACGGGTGTTGAGGACCCATATTGACCACGAGGAGGTCCTTTCTTGCGTTTGGTACAGTCATATGTTTTTATTCTCCTTATTCTCCGATCCCAATTCATTATTCCATGAATTCCTGAACTGAAAATGAAACGAGGTTCATAAAAATTCAAGATCTAATGAACCGAATAATTCAAACGAATTTCCAAACTAACCAGTTTTTGGTTCTCGAATACCCAATTGACCAATTAATTCCCTATAACGCACTCGATTTTTCTTTGATAAATAAACCAGCAGTCGTTGGCGTTTCCCCAGAATTTTCCGCAGACCCCTCTGAGATAAATAGTCTCTTCTGTGCAGTTCCAAATGTGAAGTAAGTCTCTCTATCTTATTGGTAAAATTAAATACTTGGAATTCAACAGAACCCCTTTTTTCTTCTTGTGGAATAACGGATATGGGCGAATTCTTTACCATACAAATAAATTCTTCTCTTTTTTTTTTGTTCCCACGAATATAAATCTTCCCAATCAAGAATAATAATACCATTTATTTTGTTCTGGTGTACACAATAATCTGGATTGATTCATATATTACTCTTTTTTCTATCAAACAAATCAAAATGAATATGAATAAATAATAACAATAAATTTATTCAGACACAAAGACAAAGAGATGGTATATTCCTGGGCTCACGAAACAGAATGAAAGGGACCTAAAAAGATTCTGTCGATTCATTCCTAGGTCCAATTGATATGTGACTGAATCTTGTGTATCAGAGTCTAACATAAGGTATGTATTTATTTGCATGTTCTCATATACCAGGCACGTGATAAAGAGGGAAATTTACTGTAACATCAGCGAATTCCAAATTGCTGATACATATGGATCCTTGACATACTGAAACGACTCCCATTATTGGTATCAAACCAATAGCGATTCATACAGGCTAAATCTTCTAATCGATGAGTGGGCCAAAGAAACACTTTCCATTTTAGAGAGTTATTTGTATCTGTATCAAAATGGTTATCCCTATTTACAAATTTCTCAAACCCCTGCGCATTAGTCTTAGCTCTATTGCAAAATACTGGATTCTTATTCACTAGGTTCCTATTTCGGTAATTGAAACGGCTTAGAATTCTCAATTCTCTACGATGGCTAGGAGATAAAATATGTTCAGGAACAAGTAAATCATAATTATTATTGTCCCCATTCACACGCACTCCTCCGTGTCGTGCAATCGAGCCATTAAAGTCATTGTTATCAATATGTTTTTTTACCTGGTATCCTCGATTAGTTTGGTGCTGAACCTTATGGGTCAATGAAATAGCTATGGTTTTATACATAATCGAAATTCCATCCCATTTGATAGACAAACGAACCGGTTCAATAATAAATATTCCCTTTTTTATCAATTCTGGAAGAGACAAATCCTTATTAATCAGCATTACATCTAGACCCATTTCTCCTCTTTGAATAGAGGATATAGCAATTTCATTCGGATTCATAAGTCTAAGCAGTAGACAATATACCTTGATATTATTGGTCATTCTTTGATTGAAAGAATCATCCCATCGGAGTTGAAAAAGAAAATATTTTTGTAAAAATAAGTCTAGTTCCGCTTCCTTCTTGCTCTTAAATTTCTTTTTCTTTCTGCGTTTCTTAATATCTGAACCTGCGGGATTTGCTCCAACATCTTTTTTTTTTTTTCTTATATCAGATATAAGATTTCCTTGGTGCTGTCGTTCTTTCTCGTCCCGGTTCCGATTCTCTAATTCAAGATATCCCTTTTGATTAGATTCTACTTTTGGTTTTGGATTAAATCTTTCTTTTTGATTAGATTCCACCTTTGGATCTATATAAAGATCGCTTGTTTTATTTCCATGAAAATCAAATAGAAGCAATTTGATTGGTATGATCCACGGATTAGTCTTATATCGATCGTAAAGCGGCACAAATTCTGGTAAGAACCAAGGGCGCAGATTCGATATAGTACGATCTAACATTTGTTCATTCATTCCCATCCAATCAAAAAAGAACTCTTTTTGCTTTGTTTGGATTTCTTGATGAATTCTGATATAAAGAGAAAGAATATCTTTCTTATTGGTCCCAGTCTTAGTAGTTTTCTTTTTTTTATTAATGAAAGTTCCGATATCCGTACTAGTCCTAGTTTCAATATTGTTTCTAGGGTATAAATTGGTGATTCTCAATTCAAAATATTTTCTATCTAGATTTTGCTCCCTATCAATTGTATATTTATCTTCTAGGCTATCATTTATAGTTATAGCATGAAACGATTTGTATTTATGTGTATTGTAATTAGAAATATCTTCGTGCCTGTTTACTTGTAATGGTGATCCATAAATATTGGAGTCTTTAACATCTTCAAAATTAAGATATTTATATGATAAAAGATCATATCTGTAGTGCTTTTGAATTTTTTTTTCGTGACTCAGACTCTTCAATAAGCCCCATTTATAATAATCCTTTTTCCCGGAATGAATTAATTTTTCTTCATATGAACCTAATTTTGGTGAGTCGTTATTTTTAATCGTAGGATGCTGATTGACTTTCTTTCTCCATTTTAGAGGTGCTAATCTAGACCATTTGTCATGGGATAAATTGTATTGATAATGGCTCTTTAACCAGTTTTTCCATTCACTCATTACAGAATTCCGCAGTTTCTTGTGTTTTGATTCAGAATCAAATATTCCTCGTGTATGGAAATAGTCATGGAAATAGTCTTTTATTCTATCCTTAATAAAAGGATATGTTCTGTAGTAATGAAATATGGATTCTGACTTATATTTGTTACTAACTTGGGTTTGCAATAATTTGTAAAACACATAGGCTTGGGACAAAGAAGATAAGTCGCAGTAAATCGGTGAATTACTATCACTACTTATATTAGTAGTATAAGTAGAAAGAGATTTTACAGTCGAAATGAAGGGAATTATATTGGGATTCGTTTCATTAGTATCCTTTTCCTTTATTTCGTTATTGTAAGTGTATCCATTAAAAGTCTTTTTTGTTGAGTCAAGAAAAAATGGTACATTGATCCTGTAAATGTTAGTGATACATAGAAGGATACCCATGTATATTCTTTCAATGAAAGATTTCATAAAAGAGTCCCATTTAGAGATTAATCGGGCACTTCTTCTTTTTTTAGATATTTGCCAAATATGTTTCCGTGATTCGGTTCTTTTATTACTAAAATTTCTCTTGTTAATACTAATATCTATATCCTCAATATCTGGAGTTAGAGGTTTTTTTTTCTTGTCTTTTCTAATCTTTTCTATTTGATCCCAGATTTTGGTTGTCTTATCAGCCAGATCATTAATTTTTCTTTCTATCAGTGAATCATTTGTCCAATCTCCGGATACAATTCTAATGGGTGATTCATGGATGATCCTATTACTTATTTTGGAATCTTTCTCATTTTGACTTGGTTCTTCATTTTGACTTGGGTCAGAGACTCGCGTTACTCTAAAAAATGAAAGGAGTTTCTTCACTTTGATTTTTATAAATAGAACTATTTTGATAATCCATCTTATTTTTTCGTTGAGAATCCTTATAAAACCTTTTATGTTGTCTTTTACAATTATTAGAAAGAAAAAACCTATCTTTTTTACTTTTCTAATTTTTTTTTCGAGTGTTTTATGAATGGGTTCAAAAAAGACAGGTTTTTTTCGGGGAGAGCCAAAGGGCAGTTCTGTTTCCATCCCCCAGATCGTTAAAAAACAGAAATTTTTTTGTTTTTTTCTTAGATCCTTATGATGGAATCGTAGCTTTTTTCTATGCCAAGGTTTAAGAGAGAAAGGAAATAGGATTTTTATCTGAATACCGTCTGTTAACCAATCTTTTGGAAATTCTGTTTCCGATAATTGAACACCATTATATGTGCATTTGACATGCATTTCCCTACTCCATTCGTTAAAATCTTCATACCACTCAGGGAATTGAAATAATAACATACGACCAATATTTTTAACTATTATCAATGAAGGTAATACGATGTATTTTCGAAGAATCGAGTGGGTTACTAATATGGAACTCCTTATTGCTTGAGCAAATATAATATTATCCCAAGTTTCTGCTATTGCTATCCGTTCCTCCTCCTGTCTTTTATCCTCTTTTCTTTTATACTCCGCTTTTTCTTCTTCGTGTTCTTTCTCTATTTTCTCTTTCTCTTTTGCCCCTTCACCCACATAATCGGATGTTTTTATTTTTGGGCTTTTCTCCTCCATCCAATTCCTAAAAATTAGGTTCATCATCCTTGACAAAAACAAAGGTGTTTTGTCTATTCTGTCAAAAAAAAGGGGGGAGTGTACATCTGTTTGAAACATTTCCCAAGTCACTGTTTTACGTCTTTGAGCCCGCATCGACCCTTTGATTAGATCACGACGAAAATCTGATTGTTGCGAGTAACGTATCAAGGCCATCTCATGTTCTTCTGCTTGATCACCATTTCCTCTTCGATCACCATTTTTGGCTTGATTACCATTTTCGACTTGATCATCAATATTTTTTTCTTTATTACTATCGGTGGTATTAATGATATTATCATTGGTATTAATGATATTATCAGTAGTATTAATGACATTAGTATCCTCATCGGTATCAGTGTCAGTATAAATTACTACACGTTTGGCTTTTCTTGAACGAATCCCGTGATCATCTGTGGATTCTTCCTGATCATCTTCTTCCTCCTCCTCCTCCTCCTCTTCTTCAAAATCCAAATCAGAAGTCAGTTTGTATAACCATCGAGGAACCTTTTTCTTAATTTCTTCAATT